AAAGGATCTATGCGCATTCAAAGGCGTAAAATGGTTATTTGGGGACCGTCTCAAGGAAATCCCCATTCCCCACTTTTTTTGGAAAAAATGGAAGATTTTCCTTTTCCTATATCCGACTTAATGAAACTTTTTTTTAATATTAAAAACTGGTTGGGTAAAAAATCAGAATTCGAAATTTTAGATCAACATCAACAATTCCAAATAAAAAAAAACCACCAGGAAGACGCAATAGAATTCTGGGAGAACATTCCATATGCACAAAAATCAAGAAGTGTTCTGTTACTAGCTCAATCAATTTTTAGAAGATATATTAAATTACCCTTATTGATAATAGTTAAGAATATTGGCCGTATTTTATTACGGCAATCTCCGGAATGGTATGAGGATTTCCAAGATTGGAATAGAGAAATTTATCTAAAGTGCAGCTATAATGGTCTTCAATTCTCCAAAACAGAATTTCCTAAAAATTGGTTAAGAGAGGGTTTTCAGATAAAAATACTATATCCTTTTCATTTGAAACCTTGGAACAGATCTAAGCTACGACTTTATGATAGAGATCGAAAGCAACAAGATGATTTTGATTCTTGTTTTTTAACCATTTTGGGAATGGAAACGGAATATCCTTTTGGTCCTCCTCGAAAAACACCTTCCTTTTTTGAACCCATTTTAAAAGATATAGACTATAAAGTCGAAATAAGAAAATTAAATTTTCGAGTTCGAAGAGTTTTAAAAAAAATAACAAAGAAAGAAGCAAAAGCTTTTTTTTTTTTACAAAAAAAAATAAAAGAACTTTTAAAAGGAAAGAAAATTCCATTATTTATACCGAGAGAAATATATGAATCAAGTGAAATTCAAACGGAAAAAGATTCTATAATTAGCAATAAAATAATTAATGAATCATTTAGTCAAAATAGATCTACAGGTTGGACAAATTATTCACAGGCAGAAGAAGAAATAAAACATAGAATTGATAGAAGAAACACAATTAGAAATCAAATAGAAAAAAAAAAAAATAATAAAAAGAATAATGGAGAATCACTCCCAAAAATTTGGAAAATATTAAAAAGAAAAAATATTGAATTAATAGTTAAATTTTTCATTGAAAAAATATACATAGATATATTTCTATGTATCATTAATATGCGCAGAATAGCTCTACAACTTTTTATGGAATCAACCAAAAAAATTCTTGAAAAATACATTCACAACAATGAAACAAATCAAGAAGGGATTAATAAAATAAAACAAAATAAAATTGACTTGATTTCACCTATGACTATAAAGGCTTTTGATAATCTTAGAAATAGTAATAATCTTAGAAATAGTAAGCAGAAGTCACATATTTTTTTTGATTTATCTTACTTGTCACAAAAATATGTATTTTTTAAATTATCACAAACCCAAGTTATTAACTTTAATAAGTTAAGATCTATTCTTCAATATAATGGACCGTCTTTTTTTATTAAGAATGAAATCAAGGATTTTTTTGGAAGACAAGGAATATTTGATTCCGAAATAAGACATAAGAAACTTCAAAATTATGGAATGAATCCATGGAAAAACTGGTTAAGAGGTCATTATCAATACGATTTATCTCAGATTACATGGTCTAGATTAGTTCCACAAAAATGGCGAAATGGAATAAATCAATGCCATACGTCTCAAAATAAGGATTTAAGGAAATGGTATTTCTATGAAAAAGACCAATTATTTGATTACAAAAAAAAACAAAATTCGAAAGTATATTTATTACCAAATAAAGAGGATAATTTAAAAAAAAACTATAGATATGATCTTTTATCATATAAATATATTCATTCTGAAACTAAGAAGAAGTCCTATATTTATAGATCATCATCATCATTAGAAACAAATAAGAAGCAAGAAAATTCCAGTAGAAATAAAGAATTTAACATACTCAAGAATATTCCTATCAAGAATTATCTAGGAAAAAGTGATATTATATATATGGAAAAAAATACAGATAGAAAATATTTGAGTTGGAAATTTAATACAAATATTCAAGTTGAACCTAATAAGGACAAAATAAGGGATAAAATTCATATTTTTTATCTTCCAATCGATTCAAATTCCGAAATCAATTACAAAAAGGTCTTTTTTGATTGGATGGGAATGTCTTTTGATTGGATGGGAATGAATGAAAAATTCTTAATCTTAAATCGCCTCATATCGAATCCGAAAAATTTTTTCTTTCCAGAGTTTGTGATACTTTATCATAAATATAAAGAGAAACCTTGGTTTATCCCAAGCAACTTACTTCTTTTTAATTTGAATATAAATCAAAATTTTAGTGAAAATCAAAATATCAAGAGAAAGCAAGAGGAGAATGAGGATTTTTTAAATTTTAGCCCATCAAATTCAAAACAATATTTTGAATTAAAGAATCAAAACAATATTGAAGAATATTTTTTAGAATCGATCGAAAAACTAAAAATATTCCTTAAAAGAGATTTTCCTTTGCAATTAAGATGGACTGGACGTTTGAATCAATTGAATCAAAAAATGATGAATAATATCCAGATATATGGTCTCCTGCTTAGCCTCATAAATGTAAGAAAAATTACTATATCCTATATTCAAAGGAAAGAAATGAATCTGGATATAATGAGGAGGCGTTTAAATCTTACACAATTAACGAAAAAGGGAATATTAATTATGGAACCTGCCCGTCTATCTGTAAAAAATGACGGACAGTTTTTTATGTATCAAATCATAGGTATTTCATTGGTTCATAAAAGTAAGCACCAGAGTAATCAAAGATACCGAAACCCCCAAAACGTTGCTAAGAATAATTTTGATGAATCCATTTCAAGACATAAAAGAAAAACTTTAAATAGAAACAAAAATAATTATGATTTGCTTGTTCCTGAAAAAATTTTATCGTCTAGACGTCGTAGAGAATTGAGAATTCTAATTTCTTTCAATTTGAATTTAAAGAACCAGAATACTGTGCATAAAAATCAATTATTTTGCAAGGAGAACAAGATAAAAAACTGGAGTCAATTTTTGGATGAAAGTAAAAAAATTGACAGAAAAAAAAATGAATTAATTCAATTAAAGTTCTTTTTTTGGCCTAATTATCGATTAGAAGATTTAGCTTGTATGAATCGCTATTGGTTTGATACCAATAATGGGAGCCGTTTGAGTATGTTAAGGATATATATGTATCCCTGATTTCAAATTTTGAGTTTCCTATATATTCTGTTGTTCTATTCTATCAATCATATTTTTTCATTTTTCTATTGATTAATGTTAATTGATAAAATAAGGAATATATAAAGAAATTATGATTATTGTGTATACTACATTAAAATTTCTGACATTATTATTACTGATCAATAAAATAAATATCTGTAAAAAGGGGAGTGTGAAATTCTTTTATGGTAAAAAATTCATTTATTTCAATTATTTTGCAAGAACAAGAAGAAAACAAAGAAAACAGAGGATCTGTTGAATTTCAAGTAGTAAGTTTCACCAATAAGATACGGAGACTTACTTCACATTTGGAATTGCACAAAAAAGACTATTTATCTCAGAGAGGTCTGCGGAAAATTCTGGGAAAACGTCAACGCTTGCTGGCTTATTTGTCAAAAAAAAATAGATCGCGTTATAAAGAATTAATAGGGCAGTTGGGTATTCGAGAGAGAAAAACTCATTAATTTGAAGAGTTAGTTTTAATTATTCGCTTAAAGTTTGATGAACTTCTTTTCGCTTTCAGCAATTCATGGAAGAATGAATCAGGAAAAACCTATGACTGTACCAGCTAGAAAAGACCTCATGATAGTCAATATGGGACCTCACCACCCATCAATGCATGGTGTTCTTCGACTCATTGTTACTCTAGATGGTGAAGATGTTATTGACTGTGAACCAATATTGGGTTATTTACACAGAGGTATGGAAAAAATTGCGGAAAATCGAACAATTATACAATATTTGCCTTATGTAACACGTTGGGATTATTTAGCTACTATGTTCACAGAAGCAATAACTGTAAATGGGCCAGAGCAATTAGGCAATATTCAAGTCCCTAAAAGGGCCAGTTATATCAGAGTCATTATGTTGGAGTTAAGTCGTATAGCTTCGCATTTGTTATGGCTTGGCCCTTTTATGGCAGATATTGGGGCACAGACTCCCTTCTTCTATATTTTTCGAGAAAGAGAATTGATATATGACCTATTCGAAGCTGCCACCGGTATGCGAATGATGCACAATTTTTTTCGTATTGGCGGAGTCGCTGCTGATTTACCTCATGGCTGGATAGATAAATGTTTGGATTTTTGCGATTATTTTTTAACAGGAATTGCTGAATATCAAAAGCTTATTACACGGAATCCCATTTTTTTAGAACGAGTTGAAGGAGTAGGCATTATTGGTGGAGAGGAAGCAATAAATTGGGGTTTGTCGGGACCAATGCTACGAGCTTCCGGAATACAATGGGATCTTCGTAAAGTTGATCATTATGAGTGTTACGACGAATTTGATTGGGAAGTCCAATGGCAAAAAGAGGGGGATTCATTAGCTCGTTATTTAGTACGAATCAGTGAAATGACAGAATCCATAAAAATTATTCAACAGGCCCTAGAAGGAATTCCTGGAGGGCCCTATGAAAATTTAGAAATCCGCCGCTTTGATAGAGTAAAAGATACTTTATGGAATGAGTTTGACTATCGATTCATTAGTAAAAAACCTTCTCCGACTTTTGAATTGTCGAAGCAAGAACTTTATACGAGAGTCGAAGCACCAAAGGGAGAATTGGGAATTTTTCTGATAGGAGATAAGGGTGTTTTTCCTTGGCGATATAAAATTCGTCCTCCGGGGTTTATTAATTTGCAAATTCTTCCTCAGTTAGTTAAAGGAATGAAATTGGCTGATATTATGACGATACTAGGTAGTATAGATATCATTATGGGAGAAGTTGATCGTTAAAATGATAATTGATACAACAGAAGTACAAGCTATCAATTCTTTTTCTAGAT